TCAGTTAATTCAATAGCCTTTTTCATTGCCTTTCGAAACGAAACTCTATTCTTTAATTGTAGAGCTATATATTCTGCAAGAATAGTGGGTTGTCCATATGGTTTTGCAACTCTTGTGATAGCAATGTTGAGTCTCCGGTTCACAGAATTTAACTTTTTTTGTACATTGATCTGTAATTCTTCGATTCCTCGGGCTCGACCCTCTATTAAAAAATTGGGGAATCCAATATGGATTATGACCTGGATCAGATCGATTCTTTTTTGAATCCCTATGCGCGCAATTCCTTCGAAACCTGAGGATACTCTCATATGTTTTTGTACATAATTCTTGATACAATCCCGTATTTTTTCATCTTCCTGGAGACCCCCGGAATAATTTTTTGGTTGTGCGAACCAAAGGCAATGATGACTTTGGGTTGTACCAAGTCTGAAACCAAGTGGATTTATTTTTTGTCCCATATCTATCTAATTTATATATGCATATTTTCTTTCTAAATATTAAGGAGGCTTGATCCGTCAAATCAAAGTCCAAATTTCTTTCTATTGAATAAGTTAGATTGATATAGCTTATTCAAGAGAATATATCTCGTATTCACTACAATAGTTATATGACAGGTGGGTCTTTTTATTGGATAACTGCGTCCCCGAGCTCGAGGTTTGAACTTTTTCACGATAGCACCTCCATTGACTTCGGCTTTACTAATGAATGACTCAACTTCGCTCAAACCCTTATTGTGCCTAGCATTTGCTCCTGCAGAATAAACTAATTTGAAGATGTGATAAGCTGCTCGATAAGGCATGAGGTCTAGTATCATAAGTGTTTGCCTATAGGAACGCCCACGAATCTGATCAATTATTCTTCTCGCTTTGTGAGGAGACATACATATATATTGAGCTAAAGCTTTTACTTCTGTACGCGATCTTCTCTTTATCATAAAGTTACACCTCCCACCAATGAATGATGAGCACCCCATTGCACTTTATTACCGACGAGATCTATTATCGTTTCTCGCATGCCCCCGGAAAGTGAGAGTAGGTGCGAATTCTCCCAATTTGTGACCCACCATACGATCTGTTATATAAATAGGTAAATGTTCCTTTCCATTGTGAATAGCAATTGTATGACCGATCATTGTGGGTATAATGGTAGATGCCCGGGACCAAGTGACTATTATCTCTTTCTCTTCCCTCATGTTGAGCTTCTCAATTTTTCCCAATAAATGATTAGCTACAAAAGGATTTTTTTTTAGTGAACGCGCCACAGCCGATTACTCCCTTTTCCTATTTTAAAATGAAATGAAAGGCGAAGAAACAAAACATATATTCCTATTTACGGCGACGAAGAATAAAACTATCACTATATTTATTTCTTTTCCTACTTTTTCTTCCAAGCGCGGGATAACCCCAAGGGGTTGTGGGTCTTTTTCTACCAATGGGGGCCCTCCCTTCACCACCTCCATGGGGATGGTCTACAGGGTTCATAACTACTCCTCTTACTACAGGACGCTTACCTAGCCAACACTTAGATCCGGCTCTACCCAAACTTTTCTGGTTCACCCCCACATTACCCACTTGTCCGACTGTTGCTGAGCAGTTTTTGGATATCAAACGAACCTCCCCAGATGGTAATCTTAATGTGGCCGATTTCCCCTCTTTTGCAATTAGTTTTGCTACAGTACCTGCTGCCCTAGCTAATTGTCCACCCTTTCCAAGTGTTATTTCTATGTTATGTATGGCCGTGCCTAAGGGCATATCGGTTGAAGTAGATTCTTCTTTTTATGAAAAAAACCCCTTCCCAAACCGTACAAGCTTCTTCCAAAGCATACGGCTTTCTGGATGTATATGATGATATCTAGACAGATGGATCTTATATGAATCGTATGATGAAGTACTACATGAGTGGACATAAAGTAATCCAAATCTGCCAAATTACTCATGCTATGATCTTCTACATCCTAGGTCTCCCCGTTCCGTCATCTGGCTTATGTTCTTCCTGTAGCATTCAGACCGAATGACTCTATGAAATTACGTCGATACTTCCACATATTACGGGTAACGTAGGAGACATCTCTATTATTCCCACGGAGATCCTTAGAATTACCACTGCTTAGCTTCCAAATTGCCTCTGACCATCAAATGAAATGTGAATAACCCGTCCTCCTCTCTTTGAAACAAGGGGTGCTTCCGGCTCTGTCCGTGTTTCAAAAAATTGTATCTTCTCCATATTACTATATCTCTAGAGTCAATAATTTGATATAAGGAACCACTGAACTCAATCACCTGCTGCCGTGACTCTTCAGTTTTCTGTTGAGGTCTATCCCGTAGAGGTACTCAACTTGGATCAGTGATCGATTTCTAGGTTTCGTCATAAACCTAATTGGTTACTTCCAATTATGTAAATCCATAGTTCAAACCGCACTCAAAGGTAGGGCATTTCCCATTGATATAGGAACTTCTGTACCAGAAACAATGGTATCTCCAATTCTAGCCCCTCTGGGATGTAAAATATATCGCTTCTCACCATCCCCATAGTGTATGAGACAAATGTATGCATTTCGATTAGGGTCGTATTCTATGGTTACGATTCTACCAGATATGTCTTTTTCATTCCGTCGAAAATCTATTTTACGGTATAAACGCTTATGACCTCCCCCTCTATGCCCTGCGGTAATGATTCCTCTGGCATTACGCCCTTTACCACAATGATGCTGTCCATAGATCAAACTCTTTTGTGGAGTGGATTTCGCTTGACTGTCTACAGCTCGGTTGCGTGTACTCGTGGTAGAAGTTTTGTATAAATGTATCGCCATGTTATGTTATTAAGGATTTGAATTTAAGTTCTTCTAATAGGTGGAATAGAATAACCGGGTTGAAGCGTAATGATCATACGTCTGTAATGGATTGTATGTCCCATACTAGGTCCCATTCTTCTACTCTTTCCGGGGAGTCGATAACTATTCATCGCTCTTACCTTGACACCAAAGAAGAGTTCGACCCAATGCTTTATTTCTGTCCTAGTTGATTCTGATTCGACATTAGAAGTATAGTGATTGTTCCTCAATAACCGAAGAATCACTTTGTCGGTAAATCCTGCATATTTGATTCCATCCATAAATCCCTTTTCTTCCCTATGAGTTCCAGTATCGATAAGAAATTCTATTTCTTATCTGTTCATATATTATGGTAGAAATATAACATACCAATTCGTTATGTATGGATGATGAGATTCCATTGATACAGAGCCAATTCTAATAGACTTATTAAACGTTCTAATTGGCGTGCATCCAGCAGGAATTGAACCTACGAATTCGCCAATTATGAGTTGGGCGCTTTAACCATTCAGCCATGGATGCTTAGCAGGGATCGTCATACATCGCGAATCACCAAAGTCCAATTGAAATGCAATCTTTAGGAGTAATCAATGAAACAACATCAATTCCAATCCTTGATCTTCGAATTGAGAGAGATATTGAGAGAGATCAAGGATTCTCACTCAATCTATTTCGTGGATTCATGGGACAAATTCGATTCAGTGGGATCTTTCACTCACATTTTTTTCCACCAAGAACGTTTTATGAAACTCTTTGACCCCCGAGTTTGGAGTATCCTACTTTCACGCGATTCACAAGATTTAACAAGGAATCGATATTTCACGATCAAAGGTGTAGTACTGCTTGTAATAGTGGTCCTTATATATTGTATTAACAATCGAAATATGGTCGAAAGAAAAAATATCTATTTGATGGGGCTTCTTCCTATACCTATGAATTCCATTGGACTCCGAAATGAGTCATTGGAAGAATCTTTTTTGTCTTCCAATATCACTAGGTTGATTGTTTCGCTCCTGTATCTTCCAAAAAGGAAAAAGATCTCTGAGAGTTGTTTCATGGATCCGAAAGAGCGTCCTTGGGTTCTCCCAATAATAAAAAAGTGTATCGTGCCTGAGTCGAACTGGGGTTTGCGGTGGTGGGGGAATCAGATCGTCAAAAAGAGGGATTCCTGTTGTAAGATATCTAATAAAAGAGTTGCTGGAATTGAGATCTCATTCAAAGATAAAGATATCAAATATCTGGAGTTTCCTTTTGTATCCTATATGGATGATCCGATCCGCAAGGACCGTGATTGGGAATTGTTTGATCGTCTTTCTCCGAGGAAAAAGCGAAACATAATCAACTTGAATTCAGGACAGCGATTCGAAATCTTAGTGAAACACTTGATTTGTTATCTCATGCCTGTTTTTCGTGAAAAAAGATCAATTGAAGCAGAGGGGTTCTTCAAACAACAAGGAGCTCAGGAAACTATTCAATCAAATGATATTGAGCATCTTTTCCATCTCTTTTCGAGAAACAAGTGGGGTATTTTTTTGCAAAATTGTGCTCAATTTTATATGTGGCAATTCCCCCAAGAGCTCTTCGTTAGCTGGGGGAAGAATCAGCACAAATCGAATTTTTTTAGGAACGTATCGAGAGAAAATGTGATTTGGTTAGACAATGTGTGGTTGGTAAACAAGGATCGGTTTTTGAGCAAGGTACGGAATGTATCGTCAAATATTCAATATGATTCTACAACATCTATTTTCGTTCAAGTAACGGATTCTAGCCAATTGAAAGGATCTTCTGATCAATCCAGAGATCCTTTTGATTCCATTAGTAATGAGGGTTCGAAATATCACACATTGATCAATCAAAGAGAGATTCAGCAACTAAAAGAAAGATCGATTCTTTGGGATCCTTCCTTTCTTCGAATGGAACGAACAGAGATAGAATCAGATCGATTTCCGAAACGCCTTTCTGGATATTCCTCAATGTCCTGGCTATTCACGAAATGTGAAAAGCAGATGGATAATCATCTGTTTCCGGAAGAAATCCAAAAATGGATTGGTAATCCTACAAGATCAATTCGTTCTTTTTTCTCTGACAGATGGTCAGAACTTCATCTGGGTTCGAATCCTACTGAGAGGTCCACTAGAGATCATAAATTGTTGAAGAAACAGCAGGATGTTTCTTTTGTCCCTTCCAGGCGATCGGAAAATAAAGAAATGGTTGATATATTCAAGATAATTACGTATTTCAAAAATACCGTCTCAATTCATCCTATTTCATCAAATCCGGGATGGGATATGGTTCCGAAGGATGAACCGGATAGGGACAGTTCCAATAAGATCTCATTCTTGAACAAAAATCCATTTTTGGATTTCTTCCATCTATTCCATGACCGGAACAAGGGGGGATACACGTTCCATTATGATTTTGAATCAGAAGAGAGATTTCAAGAAATGTCGAATCTATTCACTCTATCAATAACCGAGCCCAATCTGGTGTATCATAAGGGATTTGCCTTTTCTATTGATTCCTACAGATTGGATCAAAAAAAATTATTGAATGAGGTCTCCTGGGATGAATCGAAAAAGAAATCTTTCTCGGTTTTACCTCATATTTTTTATGAAGAGAATGAATCCTTTTATCGAAGGATAAGAAAAAAATCGGGCCGGATCTTCTGCAGGAATGGTTTGGAAGATCAAAAACCCAAAATAGTGGTATTTGCTAGCAACAACATAATGGGGGCAGTCAATCAATATCGATTGATACGCGATCTGATTCAAATCCAATATAGCATCCATGGATACATAAGAAATAGATTGAATAGATTTTTATTAATGAATAGATCCGATCAGAACTTCGAATATGGAATTCAAAGGGATCAAATAGGAAATGATACTCTGAATCATATAACTATAATGAAATATACGATCAACCAACATTTATTAAATTTTAAAAAGAATCAGAAGAAATGGTCCGATCCTCTTATTTTTCCAACCGGGAGATCCATGAATCGGGATCCTGATGTATATAGATACAAATGGTCCAACGAGAGCAAGAATTTCCAGGAACATTTGGAACATTTCGTTTCTGAACAGAAGAACCACTTTCAAGTAGTGTTCAATCGCTTTCATATTAATCAATATTCGATTGATTGGTCTGAGGTTATCGACAAACGAGTTTTGTCTAAGTCATTTCGTTTCTTTTTGTCCAATTCACTTCTCTTTTTTTCTAAGGCACTTCCTTTGTTCTTTTTGAGTATGGGGAATATCCCCATTCATAGGCGTGAGATCCACATCTATGAATTTAAAGGTCCGAGTCATCGACTTTGCAATCAGTTGTTAGAATCAATAGGCGTTCAAATCGTTCATTTGAAAAAATTGAAACCTTTCTTATTGGATGATCATGATACTTACCAAAGATCGAAATTATTGATCAACGGAGGAACAATATCACCATTTTTCTTCAATAAGATAGAAGGGTGGGTGATTGACTCATTCCATACTAGAAAGAATCGCAGGAAATCCCTTTATAATACTGATTCCTATTTCTCAATGATATCCCACGACCGAGACAATTGGATGAATCCCGTGAAACCTTTTCATAGAAGTTCATTGATATCTTCTTTTTATAAAGCAAATTGGCTTCCATTCTTGAATAATCCACATCGCTTCTGGTTCTATTGTGACAAAAGATTCCCCTTTTATGTGGAAAAGGCCTGTATCAATAATTATGATCTCGCATATGCACAATTCCTCAATATCTCGTTCATTCGCAACAAAATATTTTCTTTGTGCGTCGGTAAAAAAAAAAACTTTTTTTTGGAGATAGATACTATTTCACCCATCGAATCACAGGTATCTGACATATTTATACCTAATGATTTTCCACAAAGTGGTGACGAAAGATCTAACTTGTACAAACCTTTTTATTTTCCAACTCGATCCGATCTATTCGTTCGTAGAGCTATTTATTCGATCGCAGAAATTTCTGAAACACCTCTAACAGAGGGACAAGTAGTCAATTTTGAAAGAACTTATTGTCAGCCTCTTTTAGATATGAATCTATCTGAATTAGAAGGGAAGAACTTGCATCAGTATCTCCGTTTCAATTCAAACATGGGTTTGATTCACATTCCATGTTCTGAGAAATATTTATCATCCCGGAAGAGGAAAAAACGAAGTCTTTGTCTAAAAAAATGCGTTGAGAACCGGAAGGTGTATAGAACATTTCAACGAGATAGTGATTTTTCAAATCTCTCAAAATGGAATCTGTTCCAAACATATATGCCATGGTTCCTTACTTCTACAGGGTGCAAATATATAAATTTCATCTTTTTAGATACTTTTGCAGAGCCATTGCCAATACTGCCAATACTAAGTAGCAGTCACAAATTTGTATCCATTTTTCGTGATATTATGCATCGATCAGGTATATCATGGCCGATTCCTCAGAAAAAATGGTGGCTGATTCTTCCACAAGCGAATTTGATAAGTGAAATTTCGAGTAAGTGTTTACAGAATCTTCTTCTGTCCGAAGAAATGATTCATCGAAATAATGAGTCACCCGCTTCATTGATATGGACACATCTGATAGCACCAAATACTCGGGAGTTTCTCTATTCAATCCTTTTCCTTCTTCTTGTTGCTGGATATCTCGTTCGTACACATCTTCTCTTTGTTTCCCGAGCCTCTAGTGAGTTACAGACAGAGTTTGAAAAGATCAAACCTTTGATGATTCCATCATACATGGTTGAGGTGCGAAAACTTCTGGATAGGTATCCTCCACCTGAACGGAATTTTTTCTGGTTAAAGAAGCTCTTTCTAGTTGCTCTAGAACAATTAGAAGATTTTATGGAAAAAATATGGGGTTCCGTTTCTGGTGGCAACATGCTATTGGGTGGTGGTCCCGCTTATGGGATCAAATCAATACTTTTTAAGAAGAAAGATTTGAATATCAATTTCATCGATACGATAAGTATCATATCAAATCCCATCAATTCAATCACTTTTTCGCGAAAAACGAGAGATCTAAGTCGTACAAGTAAAGAGATTTATTCATGGATAAGCCAAAGAAAAAACGTAAACAGTGATTGGGTTGATGATAAAATAGAATCCTGGGTCGCGAACAGCTATGGGATTGATGATGAAGAAAGAGAATTCTTGGTTCAGTTCTCCACCTTAACAAAAGAAAAAAGGATTGACCAAATTCTATTGAGTCTGACTCATAGCGATCATTTATCAAAGAATGACTCTGGTTATCAAACGATTGAACAACCGGGATCAATTTACTTACGATACTTAGTTGACATTCATAAAAAGTATCTAATGAATTATGAGTTCAGTAGATACTGTTTAGCAGAAAGAAGGATATTCCTTGCTCATTCTCAGACAATCACTTATTCACAAAGCTCGTGTAGAGCTAATAGTTCGCATTTTCGGTCTCATGGAAAACCTGTTTCGCTCCGCTTAGCCCTATCCCCTTCTAGGGGTATTTTAGTCATAGGTTCTATAGGAACTGGACGATCCCATTTGGTCAAATACCTAGCGACAAACTCCTATGTTCCTTTCATTACGGTATTTCCGAACAAGTTCCTGGATGACAGGGCTAAGGGTTATCTTAGTGATGATATCGATATTGATGAGAGTGATGATATCGATATTGATGAGAGTGACGATAGCGATGTTGATGAGAGTGATGATAGCGATATTGATGAGAGTGATGATAGCGATATTGATGAGATTGATGATATCGATATTGATGAGAGTGACGATCTTAATCATGACCTTGATGCAGAGCTGCTAAATATGACGAATGTGCTAACTATGTATATGATGCCGAAAATAGACCGATTTGCTATCACCCTTCAATTCGAATTAGCAAAAGCAATGTCTCCTTGCATAATATGGATTCCAAACATTCATGAGCTGTATGTGAGTGAGTCGAATTACTTATCCCTCGGTCTATTAGTAAACCATCTCTCCAGGGCTTGTGAAAGACGTTCCACTCGAAATCTTCTTGTTATTGCTTCGACTCATATTCCCCAAAAAGTGGATCCCGCTCTAATAGCTCCGAATAAATCAAATACATGCATTAAGATACGAAGGTTTCTTATTCCACAACAACAAAAGTACTTTTTCATTCTTTCATCTACTAGGGGATTCCACTTGGAAAAGAAAATATTCCATACTAAAAGATTTGGGTCCATAACCATGGGTTCCAATGCACGAAATCTTGTAGCACTTACCAGTGGGGCCCTATCAATTAGTATTACACAGAAGAAATCAATTATAGACACTAATACAATTAGATCAGCTCTTCATAGACAAACTTGGGGTTTGCGATCCGCGGTAAGATCTGTTCAGGATCATGGGATCCTTTTCTATCAGATAGGAAGGGTTATTGCACAAAATGCACTTCTAGGTAATTGCTCTATAAATCATATATCTATCTATATTAAGAGGGAATTATGTAAGGAAGGGGATTCTTTTTTGTACAAATGGTACTTCGAACTTGAAACGACCATGAAGAAATTAACGATACTTCTTTATCTTTTGAGTTGTTCCGCCGGATCGGTCGCTCAAGATCTTTGGTCTACACCCGGACCCGATGAAAAAAAGTGGATCGCTTCTTATCGATTTGTTGAGAATGATTCTGATCTAGTTCATGGACTATTAGAAGGCGTTCTGGTGGGATCCTCGCGGCCAGAAAAAGATTGTAGTAAGTTTGATAATACTCGAGTTACATTGCTTCTTCGGCCCGAACCAAGGAATCCGTTCGATATCATACAAAATGGATCTTGTTCTATCGTTGATCAGAGATTTCTATATGAAAAATTCGAATCGGATTTTCAAGAGCAAGAACAAGAAGCAAAGGACCTCCCCCCTCAACAGATAGAGGAGTATTTATTCAAGCACATAGTTTGGGCTCCTAGAACTAGAATAAGGCGTCCTTATGACAATCTATTTGATTGTATCGAAAGACCCGATGAATTGGGGTTTCCTTATTGGGACAGGACATTTCGGGACAAGCAGATCATTTTTAATAAAGAGGATGTTAATAAAGAGGATGTTAATAAAGAGGATGTTAATAAAGAGGATGATCCTTCAGAGGAGTATTCGGAGTTCTTGCAGAGTGGAACCGTGCAGTACCAGGCACGCGATGGATCTTACAAGGAACAAG